GTTCCCGTAGTTGAGAACAACAATGGCTTTTCAAGCCGTAATCCTTGGGGCTAATCCAAGCGGGAATATATGACTTATTTTGTAATGCTTTTTAGTGTGGGTTTAATGTTAGGGGTTCTGGCTGTGGCGTCTAATCCTTCGCCATACTACGGGGTGGTTGGGTTGGTGTTGGCGTCGGTGATGGGATGTGGGTGGTTGGTAAGTTTAGGGGTTTCTTTTGTTTCTTTGGTTTTGTTTATGATTTATTTGGGGGGTATGTTAGTTGTTTTTGTTTATTCTGTATCTTTAGCAGCTGATCCTTTTCCTGAGGCCTGGGGGAGTTGACGGGTGATGGGGTATGGGCTGGGATTTGTTTTGGTGGTTTGTGTGGGGGTGGTTATAGGGGGGCTTGTTGAGTTTTGAAAGGTTGGGGTTATTACTGTTGATAGTGGTGGGGTGTCTTTTGTTCGGTTGGATTTTAGTGGGGTGGCGATGTTATATTCGAATGGGGTGGGGTTGTTTTTAGTGGGAGGGTGAGGTTTGTTGTTGGCTTTGTTTGTGGTGCTTGAGCTAGTGCGAGGGTTGTCTCGGGGGGCTATTCGGGCAGTTTAGGGGTCTCAGAAGGTAGTTTATCTTAAAACATCAGCTTTGGGAGCTGGAGATAGAGGTTTAAGTCCTTTCTTTCTGAATTACTCTAAGAAGGGTGGGGCCTTCAGTTTTTGGTTTACAAGACCAATGTTTTCCATAAACTATTAGAGTATTTAGTGGTTGAGCATTTTGTTTTCTAAGGTTCCGATCATGGGGAAGAGGATTAGTAGGATGCTAAAGTAGGAGATGGATGCGATTTGTCCGATGATGATGAATGGTTGTTCTACTGGTTGGCTTCCAATTCAGGTTAGGATGAGGAGGTTAGCGATTAAAATTCAGAAGAGAATTTGGGAAAGGGGGCGGAATGTTATGGTTCGTTGTTTTGATTTATGAAGGAAGGGAATTAGGAGTAGGATGAGGACGGATGCTGCTAATGCTAAAACACCTCCGAGTTTGTTTGGGATAGAGCGTAGAATGGCGTAAGCAAATAGGAAATACCATTCTGGCTTGATGTGGGGTGGGGTGACTAGTGGGTTTGCTGGGGTGAAGTTTTCTGGGTCGCCTAGGAGGTTTGGGGAGAATAGGGCTAGTATGAGGAGGGGGGTGAGTATTAATGCGAGGCCTAGGAGATCTTTGAGGGAGTAGTAGGGGTGGAATGGGATTTTGTCGGAGTTGGATGGAATACCTAGTGGGTTGTTTGAACCTGATTCATGTAGAAATGTGAGGTGGATAATTGTAATTCCCGCGATGATAAAGGGGAGTAGGAAGTGTAAGGCAAAGAATCGAGTGAGAGTGGGGTTGTCAACTGAGAATCCCCCTCAGGCCCATTCTACTAGGGTTTGTCCGATGTAAGGGATTGCTGAGAATAGATTGGTGATGACTGTTGCTCCTCAAAAGGATATTTGTCCTCATGGGAGGACGTAGCCTACAAAGGCTGTTGCTATAAGTGTGAGTAGAAGGATTACTCCTGTGTTTCAGGTTTCTTTATATAAGTAGGAGCCATAGTAGAGGCCGCGTCCGATGTGGAGGTAAATGCAGATGAAGAAGAATGAGGCGCCATTTGCATGAATATTTCGGATGAGTCAACCGTATTGTACGTTTCGGCATGTGTGGGCCACGGAGGAGAAGGCGAGGGAGGTGTCTGCGGTGTAGTGTATTGCTAGTAGAAGGCCAGTGAGGATTTGAGTGGCTAGGCATATTGCTAGGAGGGAGCCAAAGTTTCATCAGGCGGAAATATTTGATGGGGCGGGAAGGTCGATTAGGGAGTTGTTGATTAGTTTTAGGAGGGGGTGTGATTTTCGGATGTTGGGTGCCATTAGGTTACTTTTGTATAAGTAGCAGGGTTGCTAGGATTGTGAGTGCAATAGATCCTAGGTAGGATTTGATTAGGCCTGTGTGGAGTGTGGTTGAGAACTTGCTTATGGTAAGATTGAGATTTGCGAGTCCTTCGGGGCCGATTTTTTTGTATCATGTTAGGTCGATTAGGCTAGAGGCAATTTTTTGTCCTGTGTTGAGGAGGATTATGGGACTAGTTCGGTGGGTTAGGAGGTTAAAGTAGCCTAATGAGGAGGAGAAGTTTGTGATTTGGTTTTGTTTTGGGTGAGTGAGTGTGTATGTTGTATTAAGGATCTCTAACGCTAGGATAAATCCCAGGGTTGTGGCAATGATGGCAGCGATTTTTGTGGTGAGGGGTATGGTTATGGGGGGTGTTTTTGTGGGTAGAATGAGGGTTGAGATTAGTAAGCCTGCTATGATGCTGCCTAGGGCTAGTCGGATAATTGGTGCGATTGCTGGGGTTGTGTTTTCGTTAATTGGGGTGATTGCTGGTGAGCGATTGTAGCCTGTTTGGACTAATAAGGTCATGCGGAGGCTGTAGGTTGCGGTTAGGGAGGTAGCGATTAGGGTAAGTAGTAGGGCTCAGGTGTTGATGTAGGAGGTATTTAGGTTTTCGATGATCAGGTCTTTGGAATAAAAGCCCGCTAGGAAGGGGGTTCCTATTAGGGCTAGGTTGCCGATGGTTAGGCAGGAGGTGGTTATTGGGAGAGTTTTTTGTAGGTATCCTATTTTGCGAATGTCTTGTTCTCCATTTAGGCTATGGATAATTAAGCCGGAGCATAAGAATAATATTGCTTTAAAGAATGCATGGGTTGAAATGTGTAGGAAGGCTAGTTGTGGGAGGTCTAGTCCGATTGTAACTATTATTAAGCCCAGTTGGCTTGAGGTGGAGAAGGCAATGATTTTTTTGATGTCGTTTTGGGTTAGGGCGCAGATAGCAGCGAATAGGGTTGATAGGGCACCTAGGCACAGGCATGTGGTTAGGGCTGTTTTGTTAGAGGACAGGAAGGGGTGGGTTCGGATGAGTAAGAAAATTCCGGCTACGACTATTGTGCTTGAGTGGAGTAGGGCTGATACTGGGGTGGGGCCCTCTATTGCTGCAGGTAGTCATGGGTGGAGGCCGAATTGTGATGATTTTCCTGTGGCTGCGAGGATTAGGCCTAGGAGGGGGAGGGTGGGTGTTTGGTGTGGCTGTGTGATCTGTTGGATTTCTCAAGTGTTTATTGTGGAGGCTAGTCATGCTATGCTTAGGATGAGGCCAATATCTCCGATTCGGTTGTAAATTATGGCTTGTAGTGCGGCTGTGTTGGCTTCGGCTCGTCCTTGTCATCAGCCGATGAGGAGGAATGATATGATTCCTACTCCCTCTCAACCTACGAATAGGAGGAATATGTTGTTGGCGATGGTTAGTGTGAGTATAGCGATAAGAAAGATTAGGAGGTAGGTAAAGAATTTTGTGATGAATGGTTCGGATGCTATGTATCAGGTTGAGAATTCTAGAATAGATCAAGTGACGAACAATGCGATTGGGAAAAATACTATGGAGTATAGGTCTATTTTTATGGTTAGTGGGATTTTAAAGTTTGGGGTGAGTTGCCATTCTCAATAGGTGATGATGCTTTCTGCCCCCGAGTAAATGAAGATTGTTGTTGGGGCGAGGCTAACTAGAAAGGTGATTTTAACGGTTTTTGAGATGGAAGGGGGGGAATTTTTGAGTTTTAGTAGGGGTGGGAGAATGATCGGGGTGAGGAGAGTAAGGAGAGTTAGGGGTATGAGGGTGTTAAGAAGGGTCATATTTATTACTTTTACTTGGAGTTGCACCAGATGAATGGCTCCTAAGGCCAGTGGATTACTTTTATCCTTTAAAAAGTTAAGGGGGCCGAGGTTTTAGGCTCGGATGCAAGAATTAGCAGTTCTTGTTGGTTGTACCACCCCTCGGTGAGCAAGGGGGTTTAAACTCCTATTTTTAGAATCACAATCTAATGTTTTGGGTAAACTATGCTTACATACGGGGGCTCCTGAGATTAGTTCGGGCTTGAAGATGAGGGTTAGCATGGGGATGATGTGTAGAATTATGAGGAGGTGTTCTCGTGTGTTTGAGTTTGGAGATGATGTGATGTGGGTTGGTAGGGTGCCTCGTTGGGTTGATAGAAGCATGTATAGGGTATAGGAAGCGGTTAGTAGGGTTGCGGTGCCGGTTAGGATAATTGTAGGGGAAGATCAGTTGAAAAGGGCAGTTATAATTGTAAGTTCTGCTATTAAGTTGGTGGTTGGGGGTAGGGCTATGTTAGTTAGGTTAGCCAGGAACCATCATGTAGCTATGAGTGGAAGGAGTGGTTGTAGGCCTCGTGTGAGAATGAGGATGCGGCTGTGTGTCCGTTCGTAGTTTGTGTTAGCTAAGCAGAATAGTATGGAGGAAGTAAGTCCGTGGGAAATTATTAGGATTATTGCCCCTGAGAACGATCATTGGGTTTGGATTATGCCTGCGGCAATTACTAGGCCCATGTGGCTTACGGATGAGTAGGCAATAAGGGACTTTAGATCTGTTTGGCGGAGACAAATTGAACTGGTTATTAGGGCACCTCATAGGGCTAGGGTAAGGAATGGGTAGTGTAGGAAGGTGGATGGGGTGTTTGTTAGAAGGGTGATTCGTATAATGCCATACCCTCCTAGTTTCAGTAGTAGGGCTGCGAGTAATATTGAGCCCGCAATTGGGGCTTCTACGTGGGCTTTTGGTAATCATAGGTGTAGGCCATACAGGGGTGCTTTAACCATGAATGCTATTAGGAGAGCTAGGTTGCATAACAGGCTGGATCATGAATTTGAGGGGCTTGGATGGTGGAGTTTTAGGAGGGGTAGGTGAAGGGTTCCAATTTTTGAATGGAGGTAGAGGATAGAGATTAGGAGAGGGAGGGAGCTGATTAGGGTATAGAATAGAAGATAAGTGCCTGCGTTAAGTCGTTCGGGTTGGTTACCTCAGCGTGTAATTAAGATTAGGGTTGGAATTAGGGTGGCTTCAAATGAAATATAAAATAGTATGAGTTCTGTTGTTGAGAATGCTAAGATGATGAATGGTTGGATGATAATGAGGGTTGAGATAAATATTCGCTTTCGTGTGATGGGTTCGTGTTGGAGGTGGCCTTGGCTGGCTAGGATTATTAGTGGGAGGAATCAGCATGAGAGGACTAAGAGTGGGGTTGAGATTTGGTCGGTGCCTGTTCATAGGGTTAGGCATTTTAGGGGGTAGTATGATGGGGTTAGTCAGTAGAGGCTGATTATGGAAATTAAGAGGCTATGGGTTGTGATGTTGGTTCATATAAATTTGGTGGGGGATAGGAGGGTGGTGGGCAAGAGTATGATTGTTGGTAGGATGATTTTTAGCATTGTAGGAGGTTTAGGTTGTGTAGGTGATCTGAGCCGTGTGTTCGTGTTGAGGCTACTAGTATGGCTAGGCCTGTGCTTGCCTCGCAGGCTGAGAAGGTTAATATAAGGATTGGTGCTAGGGTAAATGATGAGTTTTGGTTTTCTACTGATCAGGCTGACAGGGGGATAAACATGGATAATATTATGCTTTCTAGGCAGAGTAGGGCGGAGATTAGGTGGGTTCGGTGGAATGCTAGTCCTAAACTACTAAATGTAAATGCAGAATAGAAGCTGAAATGAAGGGGAGACATGAGAAAGTTATAGGTGTGGGCTATAATTTGCTGGGCCGAAACCAGCTGTCTTGATTAGACTAACTTTCTGTTATTCTGCCCATTCTAGTCCACCTTGTGTTCATTCGTAGATGAGGCCTAGTGTAAGAAGGGCAATGATGGTAGTGGTTCAGACAAGGGTTGTTATTGGTGAATGAAGTTGGATGGCTCATGGAAGGGGTAGGAGTAGGGCGATTTCTAGGTCAAATAAGAGGAATAAGATGGCTACTGAGGAAGAATCGGATTGAGAATGGGAGTCGGGCTGATCCTAGAGGGTCGAATCCGCATTCGTATGGTGATAATTTTTCTATGTCTGGGGTTATTTGGGCAAGTCAAAAGTTTATGATGGTTAGTGCAGTACTTAGTGTGAAGGATAAGAGTAGTATAAATGTAAGTGTGTTCATTGCTCTTCTCTGGGGTGGGTACCAGATTTTAAAGATTGGAAGTCAGTTGTAATGAGTATACTAGAAGAGCAAGATCCTCATCAGTATATTGATATGTAAAGGAAGAGTCAGATAACGTCTACAAAGTGTCAGTATCAGGCTGCTGCTTCGAACCCGAAATGGTGGTTTGATGTAAAGTGGAATTTGATTAGTCGTAGTAGGCAGACTGTCAGGAAGGATGATCCGATGATAACATGTAGTCCGTGGAATCCTGTGGCGACAAAGAAAGTAGAGCCGTAAACGCTGTCGGCAATTGAGAATGAGGCTTCGTGGTATTCTATTGCTTGTAGGGCGGTGAAGTAGAACCCTAGGAGGATGGTAAGGGTTAGTGCGTGGATGGCTTGTTTGCGGTTTCCTTCTGTGATGCTGTGGTGGGCTCATGTTACGGTGACACCTGAAGCTAGTAAAATTGCTGTGTTTAAGAGTGGGACTTCGAGGGGGTTTAGTGGTTTAATTCCTGTGGGGGGTCATTGGCCTCCAAGTTCTGGTGTTGGTGCTAGGCTTGAGTGGAAGAAGGCTCAGAAGAAGCCTAGGAAGAAAAATGCTTCTGATGTAATGAAAAGAATTATTCCGTATCGTAGTCCTTTTTGGACTGTTGGGGTGTGGTGACCTTGGAATGTGCTCTCTCGAACTACATCGCGTCATCATTGGATTATGACTAAGAGTATTGATAGTAGACCTGCTGTTAGGAGGGCGGTAGAGTTGAAGTGAAATCATATTGTTAGGCCGGAGGTGGTTAGTAGAGCTGCGGTTGCGCCGAAGATCGGTCATGGGCTGGGGTCGACTATGTGGTAGGAGTGTGCTTGGTGTGCCATTAAATGTTTTCTTGTAGATATAGGCTTAGAAGGAGAACAAATACGTAGGCCTGAATTATGGCTACTGCTACCTCTAGAATTGTCAATAGGAAGAGGATGAGAGCTGTTAGGATAGAGATTGATGGTATTATTGGTAGTAGAGTGATTGTGGCTGTGGAGATGAGTTGAATGAGTAGGTGGCCGGCTGTGAGGTTGGCTGTTAGGCGCACTCCTAGTGCTAGTGGACGGATAAGTAGGCTAGTTGTTTCGATTAGGATTAATGCGGGGATTAGGGGTGTAGGAGTTCCTTCAGGAAGTAGATGGCCCAGGGAGGCAGATGGTTGGTTTCGTAGGCCGATTAGTAGGGTGGCAAGTCATAGTGGTAGGGCTAGGGCTATGTTTATTGATAGTTGTGTGGTGGGGGTAAAGGTATATGGGAGTAGACCAAGGAGATTAATGGAAAGGAGTAGGAGGATAAGTGAAGTTAATAGAAGGGCTCATTTGTGACCTGTTTTGTTTAGTGGGCTTATTAATTGTTTTGTAATTAGGTGGGTAAATCATAGTTGGATGGTAGAGAGGCGGTTGTTGACTCATCGGTGCTCTGGGGATGGGAGAAGGAGAGCGGGGAATAGAAGGGATAGGGTGATTAGTGGGACTCCTAGGAGGTGAGGGCTTGAGAATTGGTCGAAGAAGCTTAGGTTCATGGTCAGGTTCATGGGGTGGGTTTTGTTGGCGTGCTTATATTTAAAGGGGTGTTTGTAGTGGTAAATGAGAGGAGTTTAGGTTGGATAAGGAGGGAGAAAGTAAATCAGGTTAGGAGTATAATAGAAAATCAGGGGCTTGGGTTTAGTTGGGGCATGTCATTAAGGAGGGAATGTCCTCTTTCTCTAGCTTAAAAGGCTAGTGCTGGGTGCATAGCTTCTTAATGGTTAGGATGATAAAAGTGATGATCAGGCTTCGAAGTGTTTAAGGGGGGTAGACTCTACTACAATGGGCATGTAACTGTGGTTTGCCCCACAGATTTCTGAGCATTGTCCGTAAAACACTCCTGGTCGGGTGGTAATAAAGGAGGTTTGATTTAGTCGTCCTGGGATCGCATCTGTTTTTACTCCAAGGGTAGGTACGGCTCAGGAATGTAGGACGTCATCGGCAGTAATGATTATTCGAATGGGGGACTCTATGGGAACTACAATGCGGTGGTCAACTTCTAGAAGGCGGAAGTGACCATGGGGAAGGTCTGTTGTTGGGACTATGTAAGAATCAAATGAAAGGTCTTTAAAGTCTGTATATTCGTAGGTTCAGTACCATTGATGGCCGATGGCTTTTAGGGTGAGGTCGGGCTCGTCAATCTCATCTATCATGTAGAGGATTTGCAGGGAGGGAAGGGCGAGTAAGATTAGGACGATGGCGGGTAGAATAGTTCAGATCAGTTCCACTTCTTGAGCGTCTACGGTGTTTGATGATAACTTTTCTATTAGTATGAGAGCTAAGAGGTAAAGCACTAAGGTACAGATTGCTAGGGCTACTATTAGGGCGTGGTCGTGGAATTCGACGAGTTCTTCTATAATTGGGGATGAGGCATCTTGAAATCCTAGTTGAGAGTGGTTTGCCATGTGAGATGTACAGGGCTTACACCTGTTATTTAGTCTTGACAAGGCTATGTAATGAGTTTACTAACGTCTCATAAGAAAGAAGCATTAAGTGGTTTGATGCGGTTGGCTTGAAACCAGCATGTGAGGGTTCGATTCCTTCCTTTCTTGTACTTGGACAAAAGCTGGTTCTTCGAATGTGTGGTATGGGGGTGGGCAGCCGTGGATCCATTCGATGTTAGTGGCGGTTAGTTCTGGTTGGAGTACTTTTCGTTTTGCTGAGAAAGCCTCTCAGACGATAAATATTATTATGATCACTGCTGTTATAGAGATTAGGGAGCCGATTGAAGATAAAGTGTTTCATAGGGTGTAAGCATCTGGGTAGTCTGAGTATCGCCGAGGCATGCCGGCTAAGCCAAGGAAGTGTTGTGGGAAAAAGGTTAGGTTGACACCTGTAAATATTACTCCGAAGTGGGCTTTGGTTCATGAGGGGTGCAAAGTATAGCCTGTAAATAGGGGGAATCAGTGGGTAAATCCTGCTAAGATGGCAAAGACTGCCCCCATTGAGAGAACATAATGGAAGTGGGCAACTACGTAGTAGGTATCGTGAAGGGCAATGTCTAGGGATGAGTTTGCAAGGACAATTCCTGTTAGGCCTCCAATGGTAAATAGGAAGATAAATCCTAGTGCCCATAATATTGGGGGGTCTCATTTGATTGTGCCTCCGTGCAGGGTGGCTAGTCAGCTGAACACTTTGATTCCGGTTGGAATGGCGATGATTATGGTTGCTGATGTAAAGTAGGCTCGGGTGTCTACGTCTATTCCTACTGTAAATATGTGGTGTGCTCATACAATAAAACCAAGAAATCCGATTGATAGTATAGCTCATACCATTCCTATATATCCGAATGGTTCTTTTTTCCCTGCGTAATAGGCTACTACGTGTGAGATAATTCCGAAGCCTGGAAGGATAAGAATATAGACTTCTGGGTGCCCAAAAAATCAGAATAAGTGTTGGTACAATACGGGGTCTCCTCCTCCTGCTGGGTCGAAGAATGTGGTGTTAAGGTTTCGGTCGGTGAGTAGTATTGTGATGCCAGCTGCTAGAACTGGTAGAGAAAGTAGGAGTAAAATAGCGGTAATGAGGACAGATCATACAAATAAGGGTGTTTGATATTGTGATAGTGTGGGAGGTTTTATGTTGATAATGGTGGTGATGAAGTTAATAGCCCCGAGGATTGAGGAAACACCTGCCAGGTGAAGGGAGAAAATAGCTAGGTCTACTGATGCGCCTGCATGGGCGAGGTTGCCCGCTAAGGGTGGATAAACGGTTCATCCTGTGCCAGCTCCGGCTTCTACGGTAGAGGAGGCTAGTAAGAGGAGGAATGAGGGTGGAAGGAGTCAAAAGCTTATGTTGTTTATGCGTGGAAATGCCATGTCGGGGGCGCCAATTATAAGTGGGACTAGTCAGTTTCCAAAGCCCCCAATCATAATAGGCATGACTATAAAGAAGATTATGACAAAGGCATGGGCGGTAACGATTACGTTGTAGATTTGGTCATCTCCAAGGAGGGTTCCTGGTTGCCCCAATTCTGCGCGGATTAGTAGGCTGAGTGCTGTGCCGGCTATGCCTGCCCATGTGCCAAAGATCAGGTAAAGAGTGCCAATGTCTTTGTGGTTGGTCGAGAATAATCATCGGTTGATGAAGGTCACAGGTAAGATGGCTGAGTGTTAAGCGTTAGGCTGTAGTCCTTTTTACAGAGGTTCAATTCCTCTTCTTATCGACTCTGTAGTGAAGTTCATAGTGAGTTGCAAGCTCATTGATGCACATTAAAGGTGTGCCGGGGTCTTGTAGGCAGGAGCCAATGGGTAGCGGCATCTAGCTGTTAACTAGAATTGTATGGGATCGAAGCCCGTCTGCCTAGATGAGGCTTTAGCTTAATTAAAGCGTCTGATTTGCATTCAGGGGATACAGGTTAATACCCTGTTGGCCTTAGTGTGGCAGAAACTAAGAGAGTTTAACTCTTATTTAAGGCTTTGAAGGCCTTTGGTTTGGCGGCGGGTTAATCCTAAGTTTCTAGAGTATGGGGATAATTAGTGGGGAGAGGGGTAGTAAAAAGGTTGATAGGGCTGTTAGGATGGCGGTAGGTGTGTTTGGTGTTTTGTTAGTAAGTCAAAGTTTTATGTGGTTTGAGGAGTTGGGGGGGAGGGTGATTGCTGAGTGGTAGGCGAGGCGGAGGTAGAAGAAGAGGCCTAGGAGTGAGAGTAATGAGATAATTGTGGCTGCTGGGATTATTTCTTGTTTGGTTAGTTCTTGGAGGATGAGTCATTTGGGTATGAATCCGGTTAAGGGTGGTAGTCCTGCTAGGGAGAGGAGTGTAAGTATTAGGGTTGTATTTAGTGTTGGGGTTTTTGTTCATGAGATAAGTATTGTTGATAGTTTAAGGATTTTGGTTCGATTAAGAGATAAAAATACGGTTGTTGTTATTATTGTATAGAGGGCAAAGGTAAGGATGGTAAGTTTGGGGTTGTAAAGGATGATAATAACTATTCAGCCAAGGTGGGAGATGGATGAGAAGGCTAGGATTTTTCGGGTTTGTGTTTGGTTTAAGCCTATTCAACCTCCGATTAGTGCTGAGAGAATTGCTAGGAGGGCGAGGGAGGTGGGATTGAGGGATTGTGATGTAAGGAGAAGGAGGGTAATTGGGGGGAGTTTTATAAGAGTGGAGAGGAGCAGGGCGGTGGTGAGGGAAGAGCCTTGGAGTACTTCTGGGAATCAAAAATGAAATGGAACTAATCCTAGTTTAATTGAGATGGCCATTGTTAGTAGTAGAGAGGATGTGGGGTGGTTTAGTTGTGTGATGTCTCATTGGCCCGAAGATCAGGCGTTAGTTATGCTTGAAAAGAGGATTAGGGCTGATGCAGTTGATTGGGTGAGGAAATATTTGATAGCGGCTTCGGTTGCTCGAGGGTGGTGTGGTTTACAGATAAGGGGGATGATAGCTATGGTGTTGATTTCTAGCCCCATTCAGGCTAGCATTCAGTGGTTGCTGGAGATTGTAATTGTAGTTCCGAGGATTAGGCTTGTGATTAGGATTAGTTTTGCGTGAGGGTTCATTAGTAGGGGAAGGAGTTAAACCATCATTTTCGGGGTATGGGCCCGATAGCTTGATTAGCTGACCCTACTAGAAAATAATATAGAGGGAGTATGGAGAGTTTTGATCTCTTCTGTGTAGGTTCGATTCCTACTTTTCTAATTTAGAGGAAGTGAGAGGGTTGTTATACCTCTATGTTCACTCTATCACAGTGACCCTTATATTCAGGCACACTTCCTTAGATTGGGGGTAGGCCAGCATAGCTAATGGACATGCTGGTATGTCAAAGACATATGGCTAGGGTGAGCGGTAAGAAGTTCTTTCATAAGAGGTGTATTAGTTGGTCGTAGCGGAATCGTGGGTATGAAGCTCGGATTCATAGGAATGTGGATGAGAGGAGGAGGACTTTTGTGGAAAGTACAACTGGGAATAATTCTGTTGGGGGGCTTAAGAAGCTGGGATTGAGGAATAGGATGGTGGTTAACGTGTTTATAAGTATGATGTTGGCGTATTCGGCAAGGAAGAATAGGGCGAATGGGCCGGCAGCGTATTCAACATTGAATCCGGAGACGAGTTCAGATTCTCCTTCTGTGAGATCAAATGGGGCTCGATTAGTTTCGGCAAGAGTAGAAATGAATCATATTATTGCGAGGGGCCATGAAGGGAGGAGGAGGTAGGTTGGTTCTTGGGTGGTGGTTAGGGTGCTTAGGGTGTAATTACCACTTAATACAATTGTCGATAATAGAATAATGGCTAGGGTGACTTCGTATGAAATGGTTTGAGCAACAGCCCGGAGGGCTCCAATTAAGGCGTATTTTGAGTTTGAAGCCCATCCTGATCAAAGCAGGGAATATACAGTCAGGCTTGATATTGCTAGGAGAAATAGTAGTCCTAGGTTCAGGTCTGCTAGGGGGAATGGTAGGGGGAGGGGAATTCAAATGGTAAGGGCTAGGAGTAGGGCTAAAATAGGGGTCATGATAAATAGAAAGGGGGAGGAGGTGGACGGACGAATGGGTTCTTTGATGAACAGTTTGATCCCATCGGCGATAGGTTGAAGGAGACCAAAAGGGCCCACAATGTTGGGGCCCTTTCGGGCCTGTATGTAGCTGAGAATTTTTCGTTCTACAAGCGTTAAGAAGGCCACGGCGATTAAGATTGGGAGTATGTAAGATAGGGTTATAATTAGGAGGTTTGTTGGTGCGGGGGAGGACATATTGTATGTAGCTAGGGAGAGGATTTGAACCTCTGGGTAAAGGGCTTAAGCCTTTTGCATTTGCCAAGCTCTGCCACGCTAGCTGTGTCCTTTTCTAGGAGCGGAGTGTGGGTAAGTTCTCTTAGCAGTTGAGTTGGGTTCATTGCTTAGAGGATTAGGGTGTGCTGGTAGTATTGACCCTACTTCTCCAGTCCTTTCGTACTAGGAGGAGTGCATGCATAGATAGAAACCGACCTGGATTGCTCCGGTCTGAACTCAGATCACGTAGGACTGTTAATCGTTGAACAAACGAACCCTTAATAGCGGCTGCACCATTAGGTTGTCCTGATCCAACATCGAGGTCGTAAACCTCCTCGTCGATATGGACTCTTGGAGGAGATTGCGCTGTTATCCCTGGGGTAGCTTGGTCCATTGATCAATTGTATTGGGTCTGGGTTACTGTTAGTACTTTGAGAGGTGGGTCTTAGTAAAGAGGTGTGGTCTGTAGGTTTGGAGGATTTGTTTTTCTCCAAGGTCGCCCCAACCGAAAAATGTCAACCAGGCGTTTTGTAGGTTGAGCCCAGGGTGGGTTATATTAATATAGGGGTGGTTGATGATTTTGAAGTTCCACAGGGTCTTCTCGTCTTATGGTCACATTCTCGTTTTTTCACGGGAATACTAATTTCACTGATTATCGGCAGGAGACAGTTAAGACCTCGTTTAGCCTTTCATACAAGTCTCAATTTACGAGACAATTGATTGCGCTACCTTTGCACGGTTAGGATACCGCGGCCGTTAAACGTTTTGTGTCACTGGGCAGGCATCACCTTCAATACTTGTTAGTTTTGGCTGAAGGCTATGTTTTTGGGAAACAGTCGGGTCTTTGATTTGCCGAGTTCCTTCTGCGGATTTTAATCGTCTTGTGAGCGCTCCGATGTCGGCCTCAACAGGTCGGGTTGGATATATGTTCTTGTGGTAAGTGTGAGTATAAGTTGAGTCTGTTAATGGTTTGTGGGCGTAAGTTTGCGCTGTGAGGGGAGTCCCAAGTTACTTATTTTAGCATTAGTTCTTCTATTGTCATAGGTTAACCTGCTTTGGATGAGGGAGTCAAGTGGGATTTATGATTTTTTAGTGGGTGAGCTTTGACGCACTCTTTGCTGATGGCTGCTTGAAGGCCTACGGTAAAAAAAAGGGGGGGGGGGTGTTATTATCCGCTGGGGGAGGTTGTGTTCTTTTTCGACGGAGCTGTACCTCCGTCGAGTTGCTCTTAATCCCAATGTGTGATGGTTTAGGGCTGGGGTGTCCTTTGAGGGGGGTTAAGGTAGAACTTAGATTCATTTGGCAGGTAACCAGCTATCACCCAGCTCGATTGGCTTTTCACCTCTACTGGCGAGTCATCCCACTCTTTTGCGACAGAGACGGGTTCGCTCAGATCTTTAGCTGCTCGCAAGTAGCTCGCTTGGGTTTCGGGAGGGCAAACTTTAGTTCGCTTTGCTTGGTTGTTCTTGCTAAATCATGATGCAAAAGGTACAAGGGTTGGTCTTTACTACTTTTGGCTTAATGGTTTTCATTGTTATTTCATCTTTCCCTTACGGTACAGTTGATCTCTATTGCGCCTGAGGTCTTTTCTATCACCTATACTGAGACGAAGTTAGAATGTTTTGGTTAGGTGTGGAGGTGGTTTGTTAATAGCAGTGGACATGGTGTTGGTTGGGCTAGAGGGAGGGCGGATCAAGGCGGTCTCGTTTAGTGGAGACATCTTTCAGGTGTAAGCTGAATGCTTTGGGGTTATAGCTACGTCTTGGTGGTCTAAGTGCACCTTCCGGTACACTTACCTTGTTACGACTTACCTCGTCTTTAGCCTTGGGGGGTATTATTTATTGGTGATAGTGGCTTATGAAGAGGGTGACGGGCGGTATGTACGTGCCTCAGAGCCAGCTTAAAGTGAACTGGATATGGTTTCACTTTACTGCTAAATCCGCCTTCTAAGAACGGGTTTCATGTTCTTTTTCGTATGTTCTAGATTAGAAAATGTAGCCCATTTCTTCCACCCCATGGGCTATACCTTGACCTGTCTTGTTAGGGGGAATTCTGTTGGGCTCACTGTTATTCTTTCATTGGAGGTGAGCTGGCGACGGCGGTATGTAGGCTGTGTTGGCAAGGGGTGGTTGGGTGAATCGTGGATTATCGGTTACAGAACAGGCTCCTCTAGGTGGGTTTGGGGCACCGCCAAGTCCTTAGAGTTTTAAGCGTTTGTGCTCGTAGTTCCCAGGCGGATACGGAAGTAGGGAAAGTATCTGAATTTATGGCCAGGCATAGTGGGGTATCTAATCCCAGTTTGTACCCTGGCTTTCGTGGATTATAATTAATCATGTAGGCTAAGATGGTTTTGAGATGAGGCTTAGATGAATCTTGGGCTTATGACAGCTTAGTTGAACTTCGATCTTAGCTGGTGTAGATAACATATGGCCACTCTTTACGCCGGATGATTATTGATTTGGGCTTCTTGTATGACCGCGGTGGCTGGCACAAGATTTACCAGCCCTAAGAATTGCTATGGCTAAGTCAAGTTTACACTTATTGCTTAAGGTTAATTACTGCTGAATACCCTTGGGGGTGTGGTTTAACAAGGCGTTTTGGGCTACTGTTGTTTGGTGTGCCTGATGCCTGCTCCTCTTGCTTGGGAAGAAGGTTAGGGGGCATTCTCACTGGGGTGCGGATACTTGCATGTATATGTCTAGCAAAAACCAATAGTAAGGTTAGGACTAAGTCTTTTGCCCGCAGGCGGGTTGACACCATCTTGGCATCTTCAGTGCCATGCTTTGGGGTTAAGCTATGGGGGCTTGATGGGGTAGGAAAATTTGACTATTTGTTAATTATCAATACAAATAATGTTTGTTTATTGGGGTTTGTGCTGGATTGATTTGGCATGAATTTTTTGTTTTTTTCGATGTTGAATTTGGTAGGGGGGTTTCTCTAATAAAAATGATGATAAATATAATGATGTATACAATCGTACAAAGCGTTTGTACGGTTTGAGGGTGTGTAAGCGGTTTGTTTAGATATGATTTGTTTTTTTTAAAAATGATTTTAAAAAACGAAAAAAAAATTAAAAAAAAACAAAGTAAAAATTGTGGAGAATTTCCTAGTTTTGTTAGGAAAATAGAGGAAGTGAAAATTAGCAAAAATATGCCCGACAAGCATTCACTAAATAGCCCCATTTACCGGGGGGGTGGAAGAGCCATAACCAAATGCGATCCAAAGTGCATCAGTGTCAAGATGATTCCCCATACACGCAAACCGTATCATCGAGGGACACGAGAGGTCTAGGATAGGACGCAAACCAGGTGTAGTCCAGGCTTCACTTGAGTAGGACTCTGGCGACGGCACTGTGAAGGGCAACCTGTGAAGAAGCCCCAAAGAGAAAAGGAACCAACAGCAATGAAGAAAGAAAATGCCGCGATCACGGACTAAAGAGGGGAAAACCATCCACAGATGACTTCGTGAAAAGTGAGGAAGTTCAGGAGTAAAGCGGGTGATGGCCCTGACCGAGGAACCAGAGGCGCAAAAGAGCAAGTAGGGCGAGGGGTGTAGGGGGAAAGAATGGGCCTGAAGCTAGTCATGAAGGACATTACGAGCAGGGGTTGCTGATCTCTCGTGAGGTGTACGATCAATAAATCCATCTGGTACGATCGAGCATAACCAAATGGGGTAAAGACAAGTGTGTAATATTATGTCCTGTAACCATTCATAGTTATGGGGACTTGGTAGTGGATTGAGCGAGGTTAAGTAAGATATAGTTTGTCATGGCTTGGAGCATGCATGAATGTACATTGGGAGAAATGTGGATAAGCTTTAATGCCCGTATACATATAATGGGTTTAGTACTTATATAATATATATTACCGGTACCATAATATATGTGGAATATAAATGTATGCACGATTATACATAGTATACCCCCCCTGGGGGGGAAAGGGGGGGTACACTCAGTAGGGGGGTTAGGTTAAAAAAAGTTGTT